ATTGGTGACTTACCCATTCAGTGACTTTGGCACTGGACGTTCCAAAAACGGGTACTATCGGATCGGGTGAATTAGAGAATAGACAGAGGTCCGTTGGCATTTCAGCCTTTCTTCTCCTTTCAGGGCCTATCCGAAAGAGAATCCAGTACCTCTTGGTCCTGAATATCAGAATAGGACGAACGAACCGGCCTCCGCGGATATCTTTGCTTCGGAACAAAACCCTGCAATCAAATAGATTGTCCCAAGGGCGCCATATTCTAGGAGCCCAAGTTATGCTATTGAAAATTCGTTCCTCTAGCAGTTCCGGTTTGACCATTCCGTTCCCTTTTTCAAACTCCACTTCTTTTCATATAGCAATCCCTGATCAAAGAGAGAACAATATCCATTTCAAAACATTTCTAACGGATTCCTTGGTTCGGACCGACGAAGTAATGGCACTCGATTATTATCAACCTGACTGCAATCTTTTTCTGTCGGTAAGGATTGCACCAGAGCACCTTCTACTTCTAATAGGCCATGAACTATAGATAGAGAAGAATCATTCTGAGCGAGTCCATAAGAAGCGACCCACTTTTTTTCATCGGTTCCGGGGGAAGACCAAAGATCTTGCGCGACCGGTCCGCCAGAAAAACTCAAAAGAGAAAGAAGTCTCGTTAATCTCTTCATGCTCGTTCCAAGTTCGAAGTACCCTTTGGCCAAAGAAAAACCCGCTTCCTGACACGATTGCCTCTTTATCTTTATATAGATAGATTCTATGGGGTTATTACTTAGAAGTCTATTTTGTACAAGAGCCCCTCCTATCTGATAGAAAAGGGTCCCATGATCCCGAGCCGGTCTTACCTTGGCTCGCAAACCCCAAGTTTGTCTATGAAGAGCCAATCTAATTGTATTAGTTTCTATAATGGATTTCTTATGTGGAATACTAATGGATAGGGCCTCGTTGCTAAGTGCTACAAGATCTAGTGCACTGGAACTCGTGGTTATGGACCCGAATCCTTTAGTATGGAACATTGTCTTTTCCAAGTAAAAACCCCTAGTATATGAAAGAATGAAAAGGTGCTTTCGTTCTTGTGGAATAAGAAGCCCTCGTACCTTAATGAAAGGAAAATAGGAATTTTTCGTTAGGTATTTGACCAAATAGGATCGTCCAGTTCCTATAGAACTAGAACCTATCACTAAAATACCCGATAGGGCTAAGCGGAACGAAAAGGGTTTTCCATGAGATGGTAAATGAAAACGATTAGCCCCACACGAGGTTTGGGAATAAGTGATTGTCTGATAATGAGCAAGGAATATACGTCTTTCTGCTAAAGAGGATCTATTAAACTCATAATTCATTAGATCCTTGTTATCAATGTCAACTAGGTATCATAAGTAAATGGATCCCGGTTGTTCAATCCTTTGATAACCAAGGTCATTCTTTGCTAAAGAGAAATGATCACTATGAGTCAGACTCAATAGAATTGGATCCATTCCAAATAGCGAGAATTAGGATTCTTGATCCCTCTCAATCTCTCTTTCAATTCGAGGATCCAGAGAGGTGTTTTCATAGTCATCTCCGAATATTTGCCATCTCCGAATATTTTCGATTTCATTTTTCTATGATATGTCTTTCTATATGAAAATTGGTTATTTACGATGTACGATGATCCCTGTTAAGCATCCATGGCTGAATGGTTAAAGCGCCCAACTCATAATTGGTAAATTTGCGGGTTCAATTCCTGCTGGATGCACGCGAACGGGAACGTTCCATAAGTCTATTGGAACTGGCTCTCTATCCATGGAATCTCATCCATCATCCATACATAACGAATTGGTATGGTATATTCATACCATAACATAAGAACAATAAGAACTCGAATTCTTATCGATACTGGAACTCAGAGCATAGGAGGGAAAGTCGATTTATGGATGGAATCAAATACGCAGTATTTACAGAAAAAAGTCTTCGTTTATTGGGAAAGAATCAATATACTTTTAATGTCGAATCGGGATTCACTAAGACAGAAATAAAGCATTGGGTCGAACTCTTCTTTGGTGTTAAGGTAGTAGCTGTGAATAGCCATCGACTACCCGGAAAGGGTAGAAGAATGGGACCTATTCTGGGACATACAATGCATTACAGACGTATGATCATTACCCTTCAACCGGGTTATTCTATTCCACTTCTAGATAGAGAAAAAAACTAAAGGAGAATACTTAATAATACGGCGAAACATTTATACAAAACACCTATCCCGAGCACACGCAAGGGAACCGTAGACAGGCAAGTGAAATCCAATCCACGAAATAATTTGATCCATGGACGGCACCGTTGTGGTAAAGGTCGTAATTCCAGAGGAATCATTACCGCAAGGCATAGAGGGGGAGGTCATAAGCGCCTATACCGTAAAATCGATTTTCGACGGAATCAAAAAGACATATCTGGTAGAATCGTAACCATAGAATACGACCCTAATCGAAATGCATACATTTGTCTCATACACTATGGGGATGGTGAGAAGAGATATATTTTACATCCCAGAGGGGCTATAATTGGAGATACTATTGTTTCTGGTACAAAAGTTCCTATATCAATGGGAAATGCCCTACCTTTGAGTGCGGTTTGAACTATTGATTTACGTAATTGGAAGTAACCAATTAGGTTTACGACGAAACCTAGAAATCGATCACTGATCCAATTTGACTACCTCTACGGGATAGACCTCAACAGAAAACTGTTGAGTAACGGCAGCAAGTGATTGAGTTCAGTAGTTCCTCATAGAAAATTATTGACTCTAGAGATATGGTAATATGGAGAAGACAAAATTGTTTGAAGCACGCACAGAACCGGAAGCGCCCCTTGTTTCAAAGAGAGGAGGACGGGTTATTCACATTTAATTTGATGGTCAGAGGCGAATTGAAAGCTAAGCAGTGGTAATTAAGACCCCCCGGGGAAAATAGGGATGTCTCCTACGTTACCCATAATATGTGGAAGTATCGACGTAATTTCATAGAGTCATTCGATCTGAATGCTACATGAAGAACATAAGCCAGATGACGGAACGCGGAGACCTAGGATGTAGAAGATCATAACATGAGCGATTCGGCAGATTTGGATTCCTTTCCTATATATCCACTCATGTGGTACTTCATCATACGATTCATATAAGATCCATCTGTCTAGAGATCGTCATATACATCTAGAAAGCTGTATGCTTTGGAAGAAGCTTGTACAGTTTGGGAAGGGGTTTTTTGAGAGAAAAGAAGAATCTACTTCAACCGATATGCCCTTAGGCACGGCCATACATAACATAGAAATCACACGTGGAAGGGGTGGGCAATTAGCTAGAGCAGCAGGTGCTGTAGCGAAACTGATTGCAAAAGAGGGTAAATCGGCCACTTTAAGATTACCATCTGGGGAGGTCCGTTTGGTATCCCAAAATTGCTTAGCAACAGTCGGACAAGTGGGTAATGTTGGGGTGAACCAAAAAAGTTTGGGTAGAGCCGGATCTAAGTGTTGGCTAGGTAAACGCCCCGTAGTAAGAGGGGTAGTTATGAACCCTGTGGACCACCCCCATGGGGGCGGTGAAGGGAAAGCCCCCATTGGTAGAAAAAAACCCACAACCCCTTGGGGTTATCCTGCGCTTGGAAGAAGAACTAGGAAAAGGAAAAAATATAGTGATAGTTTTATTCTTCGTCGCCGTAAGTAAATACGTAACTAGGAATATGGAAAATTGCATTTTTGGAATTTGCAATAATGCGATGGGCGAACGACGGGAATTGAACCCGCGCATGGTGGATTCACAATCCACTGCCTTGATCCACTTGGCTACATCCGCCCCTTATCCAGCTAAAGGATTTTTCTCTTTTTTCCATTCATCATTATTCTATTTATTCTGACCTCCATACTTCGATCGAGATATTGGACATAGAATGCCACTCTTTAAAATGGAAAAAAGGAGTAATCAGCTGTGACACGAAAAAAAACGAATCCTTTTGTAGCTCATCATTTATTGGCAAAAATCGAAAAGGTCAATATGAAGGAGGAGAAAGAAACAATAGTAACGTGGTCCCGGGCATCTAGCATTCTACCCGCAATGGTTGGCCATACAATCGCGATTCATAATGGAAAGGAACATATACCTATTTACATAACAAATCCTATGGTAGGTCGCAAATTGGGGGAATTCGTGCCTACTCGGCATTTCACGAGTTATGAAAGTGCAAGAAAAGATACTAAATCTCGTCGTTAACTGAATTCAGAATAGAAAGATTCAAAATAAAAAAAAAACAAAGGTAGGCGGGGAATAACCTTATTTATGACAAGTTTCAAACTGGTAAAGTATACCCCTAGGATAAAGAAGAAGAAGAGTGGGCTAAGGAAACTCGCAAGGAAAGTTCCAACCGATCGTCTACTTAAGTTCGAACGGGTTTTCAAAGCACAAAAACGCATCCATATGTCTGTTTTCAAAGCACAAAGAGTTCTTGATGAGATTCGCTGGCGTTACTACGAGGAAACTGTTATGATACTGAACCTCATGCCTTATCGAGCATCTTATCCCATCCTAAAGTTGGTTTATTCGGCAGCAGCAAATGCTACTCATTATAGGGATTTCGACAAAGCGAATTTATTCATCACTAAAGCCGAAGTCAGTAGGAGTACTATCATGAAAAAATTAAGACCTCGAGCTCGAGGACGTAGTTCTCCCATAAAAAAAACCATGTGTCATATAACAATTGTACTAAATATAGTAAAGAAATCTAAATAATCTTTAGATCCATCTTAGATTTCGATTCCCAGTAAAAAAAAATAGAATAGAAAAATATGGGACAAAAAATAAATCCACTCGGTTTCAGACTTGGTACAACCCAAAATCACCATTCCTTTTGGTTCGCACAACCAAAAAATTATTCTGAAGGTCTACAGGAAGATAAAAAAATACGGAATTGTATCAAGAACTATATACAAAAGAATAGGAAAAAAGGCTCGAATAGAAAAATAGAATCAGACTCAAGTTCCGAAGTAATTACACATAATAGAAAAATGGACTCAGGCTCAAGTTCTGAAGTAATTACACGTATAGAAATTCAAAAAGAAATCGATACGATCCACGTCATAATCCATATTGGATTCCCCAATTTATTAAAGAAAAAAGGAGCAATCGAAGAATTAGAGAAAGATCTACAAAAGGAAGTTAATTCTGTAAACCAGAGACTTAATATTGCTATTGAAAAAGTGAAAGAACCTTATAGACAACCTAACATTCTTGCAGAATATATAGCTTTCCAATTAAAAAATAGAGTCTCATTCCGAAAGGCAATGAAAAAAGCCATTGAATTAACTAAAAAAGCAGATATAAGGGGGGTAAAAGTAAAAATTGCAGGTCGTCTCGCAGGGAAAGAAATTGCACGTGCCGAATGCATCAAAAAGGGTAGACTTCCCCTCCAAACAATTCGCGCTAAAATTGATTATTGCTGCTATCCAATTCGAACTATCTATGGAGTATTAGGTGTAAAAATTTGGATATTCGTAGACGAAGAATAACTAGCCTTGTCTTCCCATTCTGTTCAGTGATAGAATAAAAAATGACAAGAGCCTTATTTTTCCTGAAATCCCTGAAAAAAAAGAAGAAATTCTACCTCTTTCTATAAGATTTAATGAAAATTGATAAATCTTTTAATATAATTGCTATGCTTAGTGTGTGACTCGTTAGTTTTTTCTTTAGAGTCAAAAATGGAGATTCAAAAAAAATTGACTGAACCCTACTATAAATAGAAAAAGAAAAAACTTAGTAATTATAGAAAATTAACTAATAACCAACCTATTGCTTCGTATTGTCGAGATCCTAACTAAGAAACAGTCACTATATGAATAAATACATCTATCATAAATGAGTAGATCTATCATATAGTTGTAGCAACTGCAATTTTTTCTCTAAAAAAGAAAACGGATTCTAGGTTGTGAAGCAAAACTAAAGGGATGTGGATAAAAGGAGGGATGATAGAAAGAAGGAAGAAGAATAAGAAAGATATAGGATTCCAATATGTATGGTCTATGAGTTACATCATAAAAGGCAATGTGATAAAGCATCAATATAATAAAAATAACAGAGAATTCGAAATCGTAACTTGAAACAAAAAATAGAAATTTTAAGCAATAATAAAATAAAGAGCGGCCCGGGTTAATAAAACTGAGAAAATTGACTCGGAAAGAAATTTTTGGAAAGCTCCATTGTGGGATTCAGACCTAACCATTAAAGGAGAAGTAGTGGGAACGACAGAACCTATGACTGCATAGGATTTTATTGAAAAGAATCCTAAGACTTCATTGGGTGGGATGGCGGAACAAACCAAAAAAATTGCCTTATTTGGTAAGGTTATAAATTAACAAATAAGACAGGAAAGAGTAAATATTCGCCCGCGAAATCTTTATTGAATTAGAATACTTTCCCGCGATTCAATAAGAGTCAAAATAAGGAGATTTTTTTTTTAAGAAAGATTACATTATCTATAAATATAGAATATAGATAAATAGACACACACATCTAGATATATTCTAGATCTTCTTTCTTTACTATATATTTTTCTATTTGAACAAATTCAATATTAAAAAAACCCTAACTTTTTCTATTATCTATTAATGTGCATCTATCCATAATATTCCAAAATATTATGGAATTAGAGAAATTTGCACGCTTTCTCATTTCATTCGCGAGGAGCTGGATGAGAAGAAACTCTCATGTCCAGTTTTGCAGTAGAGATGGAACTAAGAAAGAACCATCGACTATAACCCCAAAAGAACCAGATTTCGTAAACAACATAGAGGAAGAATGAAGGGAAAATCCTGCCGAGGCAATCGTATTTGTTTTGGTAGATATGCTCTGCAAGCACTTGAACCCGCTTGGATCACGTCGAGACAGATAGAAGCAGGACGAAGAGCAATGACACGATATGCACGTCGTGGTGGAAAAATATGGGTACGTATATTTCCCGACAAACCGGTTACACTAAGACCCACGGAAACACGTATGGGCTCAGGAAAGGGATCCCCCGAATATTGGGTAGCCGTTGTTAAACCAGGTCGAATACTTTATGAAATGGGCGGAGTATCCGAAACTGTAGCTAGAGCAGCTATCTCCATAGCTGCCAGTAAAATGCCCATACGAAGTCAATTTCTTCGATTAGAGATATAGCATCCAAAAAAAGGAGTATTGAAGATAAAAAAAACCTGGTTTTTTTTTTCTGGAAGGACAATATTTCTTTCATCCTTTTGCATAGAAATAACAAATTGAAATCAAAATAATATGATTCAACCTCAGACCCTTTTAAATGTAGCAGATAACAGTGGAGCTCGAAAATTGATGTGTATTCGAGTCATAGGAGCTGCTAGTAATCAGCGATATGCTCGTATTGGTGATGTTATTGTTGCTGTAATCAAAGACGCAGTGCCCCAAATGCCTCTAGAAAGATCCGAAGTAATTCGAGCTGTAATTGTACGTACATGTAAAGAGTTCAAATGCGAAGACGGTATAATAATACGCTATGATGACAATGCAGCGGTTATCATTGATCAAAAAGGAAATCCAAAAGGAACTCGAGTTTTTGGCGCGATCGCCGAGGAATTGAGAGAATTGAATTTTACTAAAATAGTTTCATTAGCTCCTGAAGTATTATAAATACTAGTAGGCGAGATATAGATCAAAGAAAAAATTAGTAGATTATGTCTCACGTATATGCTTTAAAATCCAAAAGTAAAAGAAAAAAAAAGAAAACATGTTGATTATAGAAAAATTAGGAGGAACCTAGAATTAGAGTCTTATGGGCAAGGACACTATTGCTGATTTACTAACCTCTATAAGAAACGCGGACATGAATAAAAAAGGAACAGTTCGAGTAGTATCTACAAATATTACCGAAAACATTGTTAAAATACTTCTACGAGAGGGTTTTATTGAAAGTGTTCGGAAACATCAGGAAAGTAACAGATATTTCTTGGTTTCAACTTTGCGACATCAAAAGAGAAAGACTAGAAAAGGAATATATAGAACTAGAACCTTTTTAAAGCGTATCAGCCGACCCGGCTTACGAATTTATGCCAACTATCAAGGAATTCCTAAAGTTTTGGGCGGAATGGGAATTGCTATTCTTTCTACTTCTCGAGGTATAATGACAGATCGAGAAGCTCGACTAAACAGAATTGGGGGAGAAGTCTTATGTTATATATGGTAATCGCCCCTCCTATAGTACTCGAATTCTATCTCGAACTTCCTATTTTTCAAATAAAAATACAACGTTTTTTTTTATTTGAAAATCAAAATAGAAAAATAGGAGAAAAAAAAATATGACAGAAAAAAAAAATAGGAGAGAAAAAAAAAACCCGAGAGAAGCAAAAGTCACTTTCGAAGGTTTAGTTACGGAAGCCCTACCCAACGGAATGTTCCGCGTTCGCCTAGAGAATGACACCATCATCCTGGGCTATATTTCAGGAAAGATCCGGTCTAGTTCTATACGAATACTGATGGGGGATAGGGTCAAAATTGAAGTAAGTCGTTATGATTCAAGCAAAGGACGTATAATTTATAGACTTCCCCATAAGGATTCGAAGCGTACCGAAGACTCGAAGGATACCGAAGATTTGAAGGATACCGAAGATTTGAAGGATACCAAAGATTCAAAGGATTAGTTTTTTCTTTTTTCTAGGGTAATAAATTCAAAGTTCCAAAATTCAAGCGAAGAGACTTATTTTTTCCCAAAGATTAGATTCATAGTTTAAGAAAGGAATACGGAAATATGAAAATAAGAGCTTCCGTTCGTAAAATTTGTACAAAATGTCGACTGATTCGTAGGCGTGGACGAATTAGAGTCATTTGTTCCAATCCGAAGCATAAACAAAGGCAGGGGTAATCTTTCGAAAAAGAACTTTACTTTCTAAAAAGTAAAAAAAGTACCCGCGGAAACGTCCAAATTCCAAATAAAATAATTAATAATTAAAGTAAAGGATATATTTTACCCTGAAACGGATATCTTTGTATCTTTTTTTCTTTTTGTTATTTCTAACTCATATTTATGAGATAATAAAATATGACAAAAGCTATACCAAAAATTGGTTCACGTAGGAGAGTGCGTATTGGTTTGCGTAGGAATGCGCGTTTTAGTTTACGGAAAAGTGCACGTAGAATAACAAAAGGAGTTATTCATGTTCAAGCTAGTTTCAACAATACCATTATAACTGTTACAGACCCGCAAGGTCGGGTGGTTTTCTGGTCCTCCGCGGGTACTTGTGGATTCAAAAGCTCAAGAAAAGCATCACCCTATGCTGGTCAAAGAACAGCAGTAGATGCTATTCGTACAGTAGGTTTGCAACGAGCAGAAGTTATGGTAAAGGGTGCTGGTAGTGGAAGAGATGCCGCATTACGAGCCATTGCTAAAAGTGGTGTACGATTAAGTTGTATACGCGATGTAACACCTATGCCGCATAATGGATGTCGACCTCCTAAAAAAAGACGTCTGTAAAAGAATTAAAACGCTTTCAAGAGAAATAAACGATTCAATGATCAAATAATAATACTAGTCTATTATGGTTCGAGAGGAGGTAGCAGGATCCACTCAAACACTACAGTGGAAGTGTGTTGAATCAAGAGTAGATAGTAAGCGTCTTTATTATGGTCGTTTCATTTTGTCCCCGCTTAGAAAAGGTCAAGCGGATACCGTCGGTATTGCCTTGCGAAGAGCTTTACTTGGAGAAATAGAAGGAACATGTATCACACGTGCAAAATTTGGGAGCGTGCCACACGAATATTCTACAATAGCTGGTATTGAAGAATCCGTACAAGAAATTTTACTAAATTTGAAAGAAATTGTATTGAGAAGTAATCTCTATGGAGTTAGAGACGCATCAATTTGCGTCAAAGGTCCTAGATACATAACTGCTCAAGATATCATCTTACCACCTTCCGTAGAGATCGTTGATACGGCACAACCTATAGCTAACTTGACAGAGCCCATTGATTTCTGTATT